TCGCTCAAGTAATAAGAGGTCTTATGTTAGTAACCCAATCAATTCTGAGAAAATATATAATATTACCCTCATTGATAATAATTAAAAATATCACTCGTATACTATTATTTCAAATTCCTGAATGGTTCGAGGATTTAACGGATTGGCGAAACGAAATGCATGTTAAATGCACTTATAACGCCGTTCAATTATCAGAAAACGAATTTCCTAAAAACTGGTTAAAAGACGGTATTCAGATAAAGATCCTATTTCCTTTTCGTCTGAAACCTTGGCACAAATCTAAACTACAAGAAAGATATACCTATTCACTGATGAAAAATAAAGAACAAAAAAATGATTTTTTTTTTTTAACAGTTTTGGGAATGGAAACTGAACTTCCTTTTGGTTCTCCACGAAAACAACTTTCCTTTTTTGAACCTATTTTTAAAGAACTAAAAAAACAACTTCAAAAATTGAAAAAGAAGTGTTTTAGGGTTCTAATAATTTTAAAAGAAAGAATCAAATTTTTTATAAATGTCTCAAAAGAAAAAAAGGGGGGGGTTATTAAAAACATTAGATTTCTAAAAAAAAAAATAAAAAACCTACCAAAACTAAACCAAATTCCAGTATTTGGATTGAAAGAAATATATGAATTGAGTGAAAACAAAAAAGAACAAAATTTTATAAGAAATAATGAGATAATTCATGAATCGTCCATTAATATTCAATTTACGAATTGCACAACTTGTGCATTGACAAAAGAAAAAATAAAAGGACTAGCTCTTAGAACAAGCACAATCTTAAATGAAATACAAAAAATTTCAAAAGACAATAAAAAAGAATTTAGAAGCCTATATAGAAATATTAGTTCGAACAAAATGAGCTATGATAAAAGATTGGAACCGCAAAAAACTATTTTGAAACTATTAAAAAAAAGAAATGTTCGACTAATTCGTAAAACAAATTATTTTAGAAACTTTTTCGTTGAAAGGATACATAGAAATTTATATATATATATCAAAAATGTTTCTAGAAGAAATGTACAACTTTTTTTTTATTTTTTTGAAACAACAAAAAAAAATTTTAAGAAATACAGTTCCTATACTAACTATATTTACAATAATGAAACAAATAAAAAAAAAATTGCTAAAAAAAAAAATAGAACTAAATTTCTTTATACTATAACAGAGTCACTTTCTAATATTAGTAAAAATAAATTACATTCTTTTTGTGACTTATCTTATTTGTCACAAGCATATGTTTTTTACAAATTATCACACAACACGGTTTTGAACTTTTTTAATTTATATAAGTTAAGATTTGTCTTGCAATCTAATGTAACATCTCTTTTTCTTAAAAATGAAATAAAGAATTTTTTTATTGGAACACAGAAAATATTACATTCCGAATTGAACCATATGAACCTTCGAAATGTTCGAACAATACATCAATATAAAAATGGATTAAAAGATTATTATCAAGATGATTTTTCTCAATTCATACCACAAGAGAGTAGAAATATAGTAAAAAACCACTCTATAATTCAAAAAAACCATTTAAATAAATATTATTCATATAAAAAAAATCGATTAATTTACTTCGAAAAAAAAAAAAATGTTAAAAAACAAGATGAATATGATCTTTTATCATATAATTTTATTAAGTCTGAAGATAAAAAAAATTCCTCCTTTTTTGCATTATCTTTACAAGTAAATCATAACCGATATATTTTTTCTAATTATGACGAAAGTAAACACCAATCTTTTAATATCTTGATAGGTGTTCTGGTCAAAAATTTTTTAGTAGAAGATAATATTATACATATAAAGAAAAACCCGAATAGAAAATTTTTTCATTGGATATTTCTAAATTTTTGTTTTAGAAAGAAAACGGATATTCGGGTCTGGAGAAATATGAATACGAACACCCACAGTAGTAAATATACTAAGATTAGAACTAATAATTATCAAAAAATGGATAAAATCGACAAAAATTTTCGTTTTTTTCCCACGATTTATCAAAATCAAGAGATCAACCCATACAAAAAAAAAAAAAAACTTTTTGATTGGATGAGAATGAATGAAGAAATTCGAAATTGTTCCATATTGAATTTAAAAATTTTGTTTTTTCCAGAATTTTTGATACTTTCTAATTTGTATAAAATTAAACCATGGGCCATACCAATCAAGTTGCTCTTTTTAAATTTTAATGTAAATGCCAGTGAAAATAAAAACACCACTGTAATAAAGAAAAAACGATCTCTTTTTTTATCAATTATTTCATTAGAAAAAAAAAATAAAAGGGAAAAAGAATGCACAGTCCAGACAGATTTTGAATCAACTCTATTAAACTATGAAAAAGATATTGAAAAAAATTATGTGATATCAAAGATGAAAAAAAAGAACAAAAAAAAACAATTCAAAAATGACATGGATGCGAAATTTTTTTTCGTACTAAAAAGATATTTTCTTTTTCAATTGAGATGGGATGATTTTTTAAATAAAAAAATAATCAATAACATTAACGTATACTGTCTCCTGCTTAGACTGCTAAACCCAAGAGAAATTGTTATAGCCTCTATTCAAAGGGGAGAAATGCGTCTGGATATTGTAAAGATTCATAAAAATTTAACTCTTACAAAATTGCTTAAAAGGGGAGTATTACTTATTGAACCTCTTCGTCTATCTCTAAAAAGGGCAGGACAATTTATTATGCATCAAACTATGGATATTTCGGTGGTTCATAACAGCAACCACACAATTAATCAAAGGTCCGAAGAAAAGGGGCATGTTGATAAGAAGAATTCTGATAAATTAATTCCAAAACCTCAAAAGATGACTGAAAATCGAGACAAAACTTATTATGATTTGTTTGTTCCTGAAAGTCTTTTATCCCCCAGACGTCGTAGAGAATTCAGAATTATAATTTGTTTCGATTCGATGAATCAAAATGTTATGTCTCTAAATGGGCCATTTTGGACTCAAAATCGAGTAAAGAGTCGAGCTTTGAATAAAAAAAAAAGAGAAACAAATACCCTAATAAAATTAAAATTTTTTATTTGGCCTAATTATCGATTAGAAGATTTCGCTTGTATGAATCGCTATTGGTTTGATACCAATAATGGCAGTCGTTTCGGTCTGCTAAGGATACATATGTATCCACAATTTGAAAAATGAACTGACCGTGTACTGAAAAAAATAAAAAAAAAATATATATATATGGATTGACTTTATTTACCGTGCTTTATTTTTATATGAAGACAAAGATATGCACACATAACATTGTTTTACATTTTATTCTGATACATGATACAAATTGAACAACATATCAATATCTATAAATGATGAAAAAATATTAGTTATTTTTGTTAAAATTTTTCTCTTTTGTGAGTGTAGACAACCATCTTTTTGTATATCTATTGGAATACTTTTTTCAAATTGGAAATTTTTAACAAAATTAAGATTATTATAGTGTGTATACCAAATAAAAAAAAGAGTAGCACTTTTTTTATTGATAGAAAAAATATATTTAGTAATTAAAGGCCAGTGAGGGGTACGATTTAATTTTATGGTAAAAAAGTCATTCATCTCGGTTATTTCGCACGAAGAAAAAGAGGAAAACAGGGGGTCTGTTGCATTTCAAATACTAAGGCTCACAACTAGGATACGAAAACTTTCTTCACATTTGGAATTGCACAGAAAAGATTATTTATCTCAGAGAGGCCTCCGGAAAATTTTGGGAAAACGCCAAAGGATGCTGTCTTATTTGTCAAAGAAAAATAGAATACATTATAAACAATTAATTAATCAGTTAGATATTCGCGAATCAAAAACACGTTAATTTGAGTTTGAAAGGTCATTTTGAATTATTTGATTTCGTAGGTCTTGAATTTTAATGAACTTATAAAAACTTTCAGAAATTCATGAAAAAATGAATCGGGTAAAAACCTATGAATATACCAGCTACAAGAAATGACCCCCTGAAAGTAAATATGGGACCCCACCACCCATCAATGCACGGCGTTCTTCGCCTCATCGTTACTCTCGATGGTGAAGATGTTATTGATTGTGAACCAATATTAGGATATTTACACCGAGGAATGGAAAAAATTGCGGAAAACCGAACAATTATACAATATTTGCCTTATGTAACGCGTTGGGATTATTTAGCTACTATGTTCACAGAAGCAATAACCGTAAACGGCCCAGAGTTGTTCGGAAATATCCAAGTACCTAAAAGAGCCAGCTATATCCGTACAATTATGTTGGAGTTGAGTCGTATCGCTTCGCATTTGTTATGGCTCGGCCCTTTTATGGCAGATATTGGGGCACAGACTCCTTTCTTCTATATTTTCAGAGAAAGAGAATTAGTATATGATCTATTTGAAGCTGCCACTGGTATGAGAATGATGCATAATTTTTTTCGTATTGGAGGAGTAGCGGCCGATTTACCTTATGGCTGGATAGATAAATGTTTAGATTTTTGCGATTATTTTTTAACAGGAGTTACTGAATATCAAAAGCTTATTACACGAAATCCTATTTTTTTAGAACGAGTTGAGGGGGTAGGCATTATTGGAAGAGAGGAAGTAATAAATTGGGGTTTATCAGGACCAATGCTGCGAGCTTCTGGAATACAATGGGATCTCCGTAAAATTGATCATTATGAGTGTTACGACGAATTTGATTGGGAAGTACAGTGGCAAAAAGAAGGAGATTCATTAGCTCGATATCTAGTCCGCATTGGCGAAATGACAGAATCCATAAAAATTATTCAACAGGCTCTAGAAGGAATTCCGGGGGGGCCATACGAGAATTTAGAAATCCGATACTTTGATAGAGAAAGGAATCCAGAATGGAATGACTTTGACTATCGATTTATTAGTAAAAAACCTTCTCCTACGTTTGAATTGCCGAAACAAGAACTCTATGTGAGAGTTGAAGCCCCAAAGGGAGAATTGGGAGTTTTTTTAATAGGGGATCAGAGTGGTTTTCCTTGGAGGTGTAAAATTCGACCGCCTGGTTTTATCAATTTGCAAATTATTCCTCAGTTAGTTAAAAGAATGAAATTGGCTGATATTATGACAATACTAGGTAGCATAGATATCATTATGGGAGAAGTTGATCGTTAACATGATAATTGATAGAATAGACGTACAAGATATCAATTCTTTTTCTAGATTGGAATTTTTAAAACAGGTTTATGGAATTCTATGGATACTTATTCCTGTTTTTACTCCTGTATTGGGAATAACAATGGGTGTACTGGTAATTGTATGGTTAGAACGAGAAATATCTGCAGGGCTACAACAACGTATTGGACCTGAATACGCTGGGCCATTAGGAGTTCTGCAAGCTTTAGCTGATGGGGCAAAACTACTTTTCAAAGAAAATCTCTTTCCATCTAGAGGAAATACTCGTTTATTCAGTATCGGACCTTCCATAGCGGTCATATCTATTTTAGTAAGCTATTTGGTAGTTCCTTTTGGTTTTCGCCTTGTTTTATCGGATCTCAATATCGGTGTTTTTTTATGGATTGCCATTTCAAGTATTGCTCCTATTGGCCTTCTTATGTCAGGATACGGATCAAATAATAAATATTCTTTTTTAGGTGGTCTACGAGCTGTTGCTCAATCGATTAGTTATGAAATACCATTAACCTTATGTGTGTTATCAATATCTCTACGTGCGATTCGCTAAGACATAAAAATTTGTATACTTCTTTCTATTTTATAGAAAGAGGGCGGAACAAGTTGAGTAAATATCTTCATTTTTGATTCAATATTCAGCTGGATGAACTAAACCCGAGAGTTATATGAGTAAAAGAAAACAGCTTATATATAAACTAGCTGTAAAAAATTGAGTCTCATTTTCTATGTATAAATGTTAGAGAGCCGAACGGAAATAAATATACACAAACGAAAGCCTTTGCCCCAAGATTAGGTAACTAGTGGCATCCTGACTTGAAGCGGGCTAAAAAGATACACTATAGTGCGTTTTCACTATCGTTTGTATGTATTATCATACATGGATTACCTTAATGTAATGCATGATTGAACAAAAACGAGTGGATTGAGTAGAAACACCAAGATACACAACGGATTTGTAATGAAGGTTATGTAAAAGAATAAGAATATTTTTGCATAATGTACAAAGAATATAAATTGGGGCTTTAAGTTAGTAGAAATGATTAGACAGTACTCCCTACAATTCCGATCCAGAGTATGCTCCTATCCCTCCATTAACTAAATAACTATTGGAAACGAAATAACCCTTTGGTTTGATTTTGTAAATCCACTTTTCACATAAACAGAAAGAAGACATAGAAACGACAAAAAATAGAGAGAAGAAATACAATTACAGTATAAAAACTTTCTTTTTATTCTTTACTTTATACTTTTATTCGGTCTATATTCATATTTCTATAGATAGAATTCAGATCATATTTTCTGAATTAATGCATAATTCTTTTCGTCTGTAAAAAGGAAAGGTTGTTGATATCTTTATAACGAGTATTTAATTGAAGAATTAAGTTATTACTCAACAAATAAAATTTCAAAATATTTTTGAAATTATTAAATCAAAGGACGAGATCAATTCAGAAGCACTTTAATTTATATTAATTATAATTATATATTAATTATAATTAATTTAAAAATATATATAATTTTTAAAGCAGAACAAACAGAATTCAATTGGTCTAATTTGGGATCGTACAATCTATTTTTACCTTATCCATCTTATAAACATATCAAAATAATACTGACTCGATCCTTAGATTTATTTAAGGTCCTCAAGGAGCCGTATGCAGTGAAAATCTCATGTACGGTTCTGGAATAGCGATGGAAACCGTGATAGTATCGCCGACTATGATTATCTAATAGTTCAAGTACAGTTGATATAGTTGAGGCACAATCAAAATATAGTTTTTGGGGATGGCATTTGTGGCGTCAACCTATAGGGTTTATTATTTTTCTAATTTCTTCCCTAGCAGAATGTGAAAGATTACCTTTTGATTTACCAGAAGCAGAAGAAGAATTAGTAGCGGGCTATCAAACCGAATATTCGGGTATCAAATTTGGTTTATTTTATGTTGCTTCTTATTTAAACCTATTAGTTTCTTCATTATTTGTAACAGTTCTTTATTTAGGAGGCTGGACTATCTCTATTCCGCACATATTTTTTTCTGAGTTTTTTGAAATAAATAAAACATACGGTGTTTTTGAATCGACAATTGATATCTTTATTACATTAGCTAAAACTTATTTGTTCTTGTTCATTCCTCTCACAACAAGATGGACTTTACCTAGGCTAAGAATGGACCAGCTGTTGAATCTTGGATGGAAATTTCTTTTACCTATTTCTCTCGGTAATCTATTATTAACAACTTCTTCTCAACTATTTTCACTGTAAAAGGCTATGATATCCTATATTCCCAACTTGGATCAAACAAGAGAAATAACCAAAAATAAAATAATATATATATATTCGCGATATGTTCCCTATGGTAACTGGGTTCATGAATTATGGGCAACAAACAGTACGAGCTGCAAGGTACATTGGTCAAAGTTTCATGATTACCTTATCCCACATAAATCGTTTACCCATAACTATTCAATATCCTTATGAAAAAGTAATCACCGCGGATCGTTTCCGCGGTCGAATCCATTTTGAATTTGATAAATGTATTGCTTGTGAAGTATGTGTTCGTGTATGTCCTATAGATCTACCCGTCGTTGATTGGAAATTGGAAACTGATATTCGCAAGAAACGATTACGTAATTACAGTATTGATTTCGGAATCTGTATATTTTGTGGTAACTGTGTTGAGTATTGTCCAACAAACTGTTTAGCAATGACTGAAGAATATGAACTTTCTACTTATGATCGTCACGAATTGAATTATAATCAAATAGCTCTGGGTCGTTTACCAATAGTAGTAATTGACGATTATACAATTCGAACTATTTTGAATTCGCCTCAAATAAAAAATCAGTAAATCCTTGATTAAAGAAAAATTTGGAATTATTAAGGTTAAGTTTTGATTTAAAGAAATGCGTTTTTCCGTTTTGTTTGGTCTCAATAACTACAAATACCAACAGGTTATTCGTTGGTAAGAGTTGCGTCTTAATTTGGATTGAAAATTCATTAATTAATATCTCTGACATTATTTAAAATTTTAAAAAGGCTAGTTTCGTATTCGAGCTGCTCTATTCAGATAAAACATTAAATTTGAACAAAAACTGTACCCACATTAATTCACGCCCCCTAGTATTTAAGGTAAGGCAAGGAGAAATTTCTTATGAATCATCAAATCAACCCTTTTTTCTGGTCTGGTATCAATAAGGTCATGAAATTTTTTTTTCTCGTATCCTACATATAATGGATTTGCATGGACCCATACATGATTTTTTTTTAGTCTTTTTGGGATTAGGTCTTATCTTAGGCGGTATAGGAGTAGTATTACTTATCAATCCAATTTATTCTGCCTTTTCATTGGGATTAGTTCTTGTTTCTATATCCCTATTCTATATTCTATCAAATTCATATTTTGTAGCTGCTGCACAACTCCTTATTTATGTGGGAGCTATAAATGTTTTAATCATATTTGCTGTAATGTTTATGAATGGTTCAGAATATTACAAAGATTTGAATCTTTGGACCGTTGGGAATGGGGTTACTTTGTTGATTTGTACAAGTATGTTTGGTTTACTAATAACTACTATTACAGATACATCATGGTACGGGATTATTTGGACTACAAGATCAAACCAGATTATAGAACATGATTTAATAAGTAATAGTCAACAAATTGGAATTCATTTATCAACAGAGTTTTTTCTTCCCTTTGAATTCATTTCGATAATTCTTTTAGCCGGTTTGATAGGTGCAATTTCCGTGGCGCGCCAATAACAATAATAAGAATTCTATCAACTTATCAACAGCAATCAAAAAAAAATTTCATTCTGTGTTATCACATTTATTTTCAGAATTGAAAATTGTTTATGTCTAAAATAGAAATTCTTTTTATTCCCAATATATTTCTTTGTTCCATACTTTGTTTTTATATTATATTCTCGTAAATTGAATGGTTTGCCTTGTTATTCATGTTAAAATCAAGCGAAATTAATAAGGATTTGTTCAATGATGCTGGAACATGTACTTGTTTTAAGTGCCTACTTATTTTCTATCGGTATCTATGGATTGATCACCAGCCGAAATATGATTAGAGCTCTTATGTGTCTTGAACTTATACTGAATGCGGTTAATATAAATTTAGTAACATTTTCTGATTCTTTTGATAGCCGCCAGTTAAAAGGAAATATTTTCTCCATTTTTGTTATAGCCATTGCCGCCGCCGAAGCAGCTATTGGACCAGCTATTGTATCGTCAATTTATCGTAATAGAAAATCAATTCGTATCAATCAATCGAATTTGTTAAATAAGTAGTATTAACCATACAAATTAGAATATTCATAAATAAAAATTAGCGTGTATTATACATTCTGTATGATCATGTTTGCAAAAATATAATAAATCAAAGTATCTTGGTTCTCTCCCATGCGTCGATCCATAAGTAGATTGATTTGAAAAATTCTGATAAATCTAAATTATTGATTCATCTAGTATCTAAATATATGATTCATTTACAAATTTACTAGATCGAAAATTTATTATTAAAAAAATTTTAGATAGATCCAATGTCACATTCCGTAAAGATTTATGATACGTGTATAGGGTGTACTCAATGTGTCCGAGCTTGCCCCACAGATGTATTAGAGATGATACCTTGGGACGGGTGTAAAGCTAAGCAAATTGCTTCTGCTCCAAGAACAGAGGATTGTGTGGGTTGTAAAAGATGTGAATCCGCCTGTCCAACGGATTTCTTGAGTGTTCGGGTTTATTTGTGGCATGAAACAACTCGAAGTATGGGTCTAGCTTATTGATACGTTCCAAAAAACTCGACTTGAATACGACTCCAGTTGATTTTTTTACCTTTACCGACAAAAGTGCGTGCTCAAAAAAATATATTTTTTTGAGCACGCACTTTTCTGGTCCAAGTGTATCTTATTTTTACTACGAATTATTTTCCTTGGTTAACGATAGTTGTAGTTTTTCCAATATTTGCAGGTTCCCTAATTTTATTTTTTCCTCATAGAGGAAATAAGGTAATTAAGTGGTATACTATTTCTATATGTATAATAGAACTCCTTCTAACAACCTATGCATTCGGGTATCATTTCCAATTGGACGAGCCATTAATCCAACTGATAGAGGATTATAAATGGAGCTATTTTTTTGATTTTTCCTGGAGATTGGGAATAGATGGACTTTCTATAGGACCCGTTTTGCTGACGGGGTTTATCACTACTTTAGCAACTTTAGGGGCTTGGCCGGTTACTCGAGAGTCCCGATTATTCCATTTTCTGCTGTTAGCAATGTATAGCGGTCAAATCGGACCATTTTCTTCTCAAGACATTTTACTTTTTTTCATCATGTGGGAATTAGAATTAATTCCAGTTTATCTACTTATATCCATGTGGGGAGGAAAGAAACGTTTGTATTCAGCGACAAAATTTATTTTGTATACTGCAGGAAGTTCCGCCTTCTTATTAATAGCAATTCTGGGTATTTGTTTATCTGGTTCTAATGAACCAACATTAAATTTTGAAACATCAGCTAATCAATCGTATCCTGTCGAACTCGAAATTCTCTTCTATATTGGATTTTTTATTGCTTTTGCTGTTAAATCGCCGATTATACCCTTACATACTTGGTTACCAGACACTCATGGAGAGGCACATTACAGTACTTGTATGCTTCTAGCTGGAATCTTATTAAAAATGGGAGCATACGGGTTGGTTCGTATAAATATGGGATTATTGCCCCGCGCCCATTCTCTATTTTCTCCTTGGTTGATGATAGTCGGCACAATTCAAATAATCTATGCAGCTTCAACATCTCCGGGTCAACATAATTTTAAAAAAAGAATAGCCTTTTCCTCGGTATCTCATATGGGTTTCATAATTATAGGACTTAGTTCTATAAGCGATACAGGACTCAACGGGGCCGTTTTACAAATAATTTCTCATGGATTTATTGGCGCTGCACTTTTTTTCTTGGCAGGAACGAGTTATGATCGAATACGTCTCGTTTATCTCGATGAAATGGGCGGAATGGCTATCACAATTCCAAAAATATTTACGACTTTCAGTATCTTATCAATGGCCTCGCTTGCATTACCGGGCATGGGCGGTTTTGTTGCAGAATTGATAGTCTTTTTTGGAATACTTACTAGTCAAAAATATCTTTTAATGTCCAAAATCCTACTTACTTTTGGAATGGCAATTGGAATAATATTAACTCCTATTTATTCATTATCTATGTTACGTCAGATGTTCTATGGATACAAGCGTTTTAATGCCCCCAACTCAAACTTGTATTTTGTTGATTCTGGGCCGCGAGAATTGTTTCTTTCGATCTCTATTCTTTTACCTGTAATATCTATTGGTATTTATCCAGATTTCGTTTTCTCATTATCAGTTGATAAAGTAGAAGCTCTTCTATCTAATTTTTTTTATCCATAGTTTTCGTGAGTAAACCAAAAAATCACACACAAATCTTATGATTTGAAAAATTGCTTGTTGGACAATGAAAAACAAGTACTTTTTATTCTATGAAGTTTGAGTAAAATAAATGGGAGTTTTTTTAGAACTATGTATGTAATCAAGCGAGAACCTTTTGACTTTTATTTATTTTTTTTTTTCATTACTTGATTCAAAAGGTTCTCGCTTGATTACATACATAGTTTTCTTATATACACTTATACTATACACTTATACTTTCCTATGGTTATTTTTCAAGTACTTTCTTTAATTCAATTAGATGTTAACGTAAATGAACCATAACTATGTAATCCTATTCCTAATAAATTAACTCCAAAATAGCATATCCAAATTATAATAAAACCCATCGAGGCCACAATTGCAGAATTTTCACTTTTAAAAATTTTGTTTGTTCGAGTATGTAAATAAATTGCAAATACGTTCCAAGTAATAAATGCCCAAGTCTCCTTTGGATCCCAATTCCAATATGAACCCCATGCTTCATTAGCCCATACTGCTCCCGAAAGAATACCTATCGTTAAAAATATAAACCCTAGACTAATAATACGATAACTCCAAAAATTAAATTGTTCAATCAATTGAAACCTGTAATAATTCCTAGAAAAAATAAAATAAGTTTTTATTAAACGGTTCTTTTTTTCTATTATGTATTGAATCCCGCCCGGCGAAAATGGCTCGTTTACGAAATTTTCGTTTTTACTAAAACTTAGTATGAAATTTTTAAATGTAATAACTAGAAGAGCTAGTGATAATAATGATCCGCATAAAAGAGCCGCATAGCCCAATACCATCATACTTACGTGCATCATTAACCAATGGGATTGAAGAGCAGGTACTAATATTTCGGATTGATTCATTTCAGTTAAAAGACCAGAAGTAGCAAAACCTTGGGTAAAAATAGCACTTGGTGCGGTTATTGCATTTAAATAGGTTTTAATTTTTTTTAAATACAGAACCATATGAATACTGGAGAAACTCCATGAAAGAAAGATTAATGATTCATATAAATTACTTAATGGTAAATGTTGCAAATAAATCCAACGAGTAACTAATAATCCTGTTATACAGGAAAAAGTAGTCATCATCCCCTTTTCTGACGAATCAGATAGTCCTACGATTTCATCTACTAATAAGGTCAGCAAATGAATTGTAATTACAATTGAAACGACTGAAAAGGATATATGTGTAAATATATGCTCTAAAGTTGAAAATATCATAACAAATTTAAAATAAAAAAGAGGGGGATTTCAATTATAGGATAATTGAATTGAACTCGGTAGTTGAACTTAGTATAGGACTTACTTTTTTAGAAGATGGCATGCCGCCACTCGGACTCGAACCGAGATGCTCTAGCACTGCTTCCTAAGAGCAGCGTGTCTACCGATTTCACCATAGCGGCTTGTTCGAAATCATAATAACCCCCTTTTTATTCAATTGTCGAGAGTTTAAGTAGTCAATTCAATGGAATATCTATTTATTGATTGATCTTAGAGTGGAAACATAGGATCTAAAATTGGCGTATTCGTCCTATAATAACTTAAAAAAGGAAAAGGCTTTTATTTTTTTAATATCGATGGGGATTCTTCCCTATCATAAAAACGATAAAACATACTCAAAAGAAAGGTTAAATCTTCTTTATTCCTTATTTCAAAGAAACAAGAATTTTTGAATTATAAAAGCAAAACAAATTCAACTTTTAGAGAATATAGATTTTTCTTTTTAGTTCTATTTATAAATTTTTCCTTTTATATCTATTTATTCTAATAAAATACAAATTTTTATAAATTTTTTCTAACTTAGAATATAAAAACATTATAAACAATTTACAATTAATTAGAAACAAATTAAACTGACTGCTTTTCGAATCAAAGCAACTCAGGTTTTTCCAATCTTTGATTATTTATTTGTTGCATAAAAAAAACTTTTTGAATTCCGTGTAGAAAGAGATTTACCTAATGAAAAAGCTTTCAATGCTGCCCAATATCCTTTCTTTTTCCAAAGATTTTTACGAATACGTTTTTTTGAGATAGAAGTACGTTTTTTCGGAACTGCCATTAAAAAAGAGAATAAGTTTTTAATTGGTATAGTTGGATGTCAAAGACATCTATTATCTATTCTTCAAAAAAACAAAATGTTTTTTACTATAAATTATCCAGCTATCTATTTATTTTCTAGTCAGTATACCCCTTAAAAATTGCGTAAATATAGTAAAAAAAAACAGTGTACCCTTCTTTATATTTCTGTATAATTTATTTTTGTTGTCCTACACGTATTTATACCGGTAATAAAATGAGCTAAAATACATAATAAAAAAAAGATCGAAAGTTTTAATAAACCAACCCCCGTACTTTATTAATTTCCAATTTAATTGGCCAGACTCACACAAAGAGGACATTTCATTTTAATCGAATTTTAAAATGTGCACGAGACTAGTACTTAATCTATTAAATTTCTAAAAAAAATTATTTTATTAATTTTAGGGAACGCCAAGTCTTGGATGTTATGGTTTGAAAATCCTAGCCTTTACTAAAAAAATAAAAGTCTTTTCTTACAATAAAAGACAATTAATTCAGGTCCAAAAATATATTGGTTGATGATTCTGACTAAGCCAACAAAACAAAAAAAAGAACTTTTATGGTAAAAATTATAGTTTTTTATGATTCCGGTTAAATACTTTTTTGGGGGTAATTTTTTATTTTTGTTCTATAGATATATAAATTGTTGTAATAATACGTACTAATAATTAAGTCTATAAAATTCTATATTTTGTATATTTTCATTTTTTTTTATTAACCGAACCCTTTCATTTCAAAAAAACTAAGAGCCGCTAAATCAGAAACAATTAATTAAGATAAAAATCATTTTTTTTATGCAATATACATATCAATATTCATGGATTTTACCTTTTATTACCCTTCCAGTTCCTATATTAATAGGAGCAGGACTTCTACTTTTTCCCGCGGCAACAAATGATCTTCGGCGTATGTGGGTTTTTCTTAGTATTTTATTCTTAAATATAGTTATGATTTTTTCAACCTATCTGGCTATTCAACAAATGAATAACCCTTCTATCTTTCTATCTATATGGTCTTGGACTATCAATAATGCCCTTTCTTTAGAATTTGGTTATTTAGTTGACCCACTTACTTCTATTATGTTAATATTAATCACTACTGTTGGAATTATGGTTCTTATTTACAGTGACAATTATATGTCTCATGATCAGGGATATTTGAGGTTTTTTGCTTATATGAGTTTTTTCAATACGTCAATGTCAGGATTAGTCACTAGTTCTAATCTGATACAAATTTATTTTTTTTGGGAATTCGTTGGAATGTGTTCTTATCTATTAATAGGGTTTTGGTTCACCCGGCCTACTGCAGCGAATGCTTGTCAAAAAGCATTTGTGACTAATCGCGTTGGAGATTTTGGTTTATTATTAGGAATTTTGGGATTTTATTGGATAACGGGCAGTTTAGAATTTCGGGATTTATTTGAAATATTCAATAACTTGGTTTATAATAATGAAGTTAATTTGTTATTTTCTACTTTGTGTGCCTTTCTCTTATTTGTTGGTGCAATTGCTAAATCTGCTCAATTTCCCCTTCATGTATGGTTACCCGATGCCATGGAAGGGCCTACCCCTATTTCAGCTCTTATACATGCCGCTACTATGGTAGCGGCCGGAATTTTTCTTGTCGCCCGGCTTCTGCCGCTTTTAATAGTTTTACCTTACATAATGAAGCTAATAGCTTTGATAGGTATAATAACATTACTTTTAGGGGCCGCTTTAGGTCTTGCTCAAAAAGATATTAAGAGGGGTTTAGCTTATTCTACAATGTCTCAATTGGGCTATATGATGTTGGCTCTCGGTATGGGTTCTTATCAAGCGGCTTTGTTTCATTTGATCACTCATGCTTATTCCAAAGCATTGTTGTTTTTAGGCTCCGGATCTATTATTCATTCAATGGAAACTATTGTTGGCTATTCTCCAGATAAAAGCCAGAATTTGGGTCTTATGGGAGGTTTAAGAAAACAGGTACCGATTACAAAAACATCTTTTTTAGTAGGTACACTTTCTCTTTGTGGTATTCCGCCCCTTGGCTGTTTTTGGTCCAAAGATGAAATTCTTAATGATAGTTGGTTGTATTCACCGATTTTTGCAATAATCGCCTGTTCCACCGCGGGATTAACTGCATTTTATATGTTTCGGATATATTTACTTACTTTTGAAGGACATTTAAATGTTTATTTTCAAGCTTATAGTGTGAAAAAAAAAAGTTCGGTATATTCAACATCTTTATGGGGTAGAGAAGGACAAGGGGTGATTAAAAGCAATTTTTCCTTATTACCTTTCTTAACAAGGACTAATGATAACAAGATTACTTTTTTTTTCAAAAAAAAAAATCGACTTAATTGTAATGGAAGAAGTATGACGGTGCCTTTCTTTACTATTCCCCGTTTCGGGACTAAGAACATTTTTTCGTATCCCCATGAGTCGCACAATACTATGTTATTTCCTATGCTTGTATTAGGTTTATTTACTTTGTTCATTGGAGTCATAGGAATTCCTTTCTTCAATCAATTCACTGAAAAAGGAATGCAGTTGGATATATTATCCAAAGTGTTAACTCCGTCTATAAACCTTTTACATCAAAATAAAAGAATATTAATGGGTTGGGATTGGTATGAATTTCTAACAAATGCGACTTTTTCAGTCAGTATAGCTTCTTGCGGAATCTTGATAGCTTCTTTTTTATATAAGCCTGTTTATTCATCTTTACAAAATTTATATTTCTTTAATTCATTTGTTAAAAGTATTTATAATAAAATAAAATTTTTTGGTGATAAAACAATATATGTGATATATGCTTGGTCATATAATCGTGGTTATATTGATTTTTTCTATATAACCTTCTTAACTCAAAGTATAAGATTTTTTGCTGAAGTAATTAATTTTTTTGATAGACGAATAATTGATGGAATTACAAATGGGTTCGGTATTTCAAACTTTTTAGTAGGGGAAAGTATTAAATTTGTAGGGGGCGGTCGAATCTCTTCCTATCTCTTAGTTTATGTATCTTACATATTAATCTTTATATTAATCTTTTTATTTTATTAGTCACAAAAGTTTTTTGTTTTTGAAAGCGAAAGTTTTGAAAAAGTTTTTTTTCTTTAAATATTTCTAACTTCGAATTTTTTTGATTCCGATCCACATTCATATAATAAGTTTCATAAAAGGGGCTGTTTTTATATCGTGTCTCTTTAAAGACGAATTCATCTTTTGTTTTTTCCTTTCCATTCACTTGTATCTCTTCCCTTTCATCGATTTTGTCCGGATCCTCCTTTTCTTCCGAAAAAAGGGAAGGATCTTCTTCAGCGGATCCCTCTTGTTCCTGTTTAGTCCCCTTCGTTTCTGAAGTTGTTTCTATTTCTACATCCGTTTCTTCCTCGCTTTCCCCCCTTTCTGAGGTTTCTTTCAGTTTCTTAGTAAGAATGGGTGACGGTATTCTGCCTAAATAGTAGACACAGGTAATAAATAAGAGAATACTAAAGATTCGAGCCATAAAATTTCTCAATTCTGACACTAGGTACTTATTAGATCTAATGTACTTATTAGATCTAATAGAATTATTTTGCTGTATCCAGACTAATACCAATCCAACCCATTTCATGAATAAAATGTGACCAATTAACCAACCAACAAAACTACTTGTTACAAATAACATCTTGTTGTTGCATCGAAACATATAAATGTTGACTAATCTGACTAACATTGAACTTGGTAAAATGAAATGGTTGAATAATTGAAAAATGAGATTATTCAGGAATACACATTGAATGCTAAGATTACGCATTGAATTTCTGTTAGTAGATCGATAATTAAAAAAGTGT